ATTATATATATATATATATATATATATATATATATATATATAAATAAATATAAATTCATAATATAATACAATATAGTAGAGGATATAAGATAAATGGTAAATAGTATGATGTAGCACGATACAGGGGTCAGGGTTATGTGGTGTATTTTTAGAATTGTTTGGTACTTTTTAGTACTAGTATAAATACTTCATTTTTTTGTAGTGTTTATATGACTAGCATTTATGTCAGTTTGGTCGCTCTCGGATTTAGGGGTTTGACGAGAAGTAAGTGATCATTTGGGCTAATTGTTAGTTTAACGGGGGGTAGGGGGGTTTACCTTAAAAATTATTATTTTTTTAGTTGTTTAATTGTCGTTTAGGTTTATATTTACTGTCGCGGTTTTTTATAAAAGTATATGTCCAACAAGCATTAATCGAATAATACCATATCAATATTATGTAATACCAATCAACTTGAACGTAAGTCCAGTTTCATTGAGTCGGCAGGTATCAATTATGTGGGCCTGAGAACAGAAAGAGAAAAAGAGAACTACTATATGCAAGTAAAACCACCGTATGCCAGATTATAAATATAATGTATAGAACTCATTTAACCAAAGGCCTTTTAAAAAGAGATGAATGACCTTTATAATGTTATGTACCTGAAAAAACAACCAGAGGCCTCTTAAAAAGAGATGAATGGACGTTATAATGTAATGGACGTGAAACTAGTGATATTGTATCTTACGAACAAGGGTTGCTTATCTCTTGTGATTAGGTAAATTAAGAAATAACCTAATACTGTGACCATAGTTATGGTGTAGAATAATTGTTTAATGTTATGTCCGGATACCATTATATTAATATTACCTGAATAATAGTCATGTAAGTAGAACATGTATGTAAAACCAATAATATTATGTCATTAATCAAATTAAGCAGTAATATTACTAGATATATGCTAGGGGTAAATAAATGAATGCACGATATACATAGGGTGGTATAGTAGTACTTCTCTACTGTGCACGGTAGAGAAAAAAGGGCGTAAATATGGCGACAAGCGCCGGACGCCTATTCCCTGCGTCAAAGGGTAGTTTAAATAAAGATTCCGGCTTTGGGGGCCGGGGATGAAGGTTGATGTCCTTCTCTTTTGATTATTCTAGGAAGAATGTAATCTTCGTTCTTTGGTTTACAAGACCAATGCTTTGTCAGCTAAGCTACTAGAATATTTTAGGTTTAGTATTTTGTTTTCTATTAGGCCAAGAAGTGGTATGAGGATTAGAAGGGTTAGGAAGTATAGGGTGGAAGCTACTTGTCCGATGGTGATGAATGGGTCTTCTACCGGTTGGCTGCCGATTCATGTTAGTACTAAAAGGTCAGCTGTTAAACATCAAAATAGGGTTTGGGTTCAAGGTCGAAATTGGATTGTTCGTTGTTTTGATGTGTGGAGGGTTGGTATTAGGAATAGAATGAGGATGGAGAATAGGAGGGCTAATACACCCCCTAGTTTGTTTGGGATTGATCGTAGGATTGCGTAGGCGAATAGAAAATATCATTCTGGTTTAATGTGTGGTGGGGTTACTAAGGGGTTGGCTGGTGTAAAGTTGTCCGGGTCGCCTAGAAGATTTGGGGAAAATAGTGCTAGGGTTAGTAGGAGAGATAGTATTAAAATGAGTCCTAGTAAGTCTTTGTAGGAAAAGTATGGGTGGAAGGGGATTTTATCGGAGTTTGAGTTTAGGCCTGTTGGGTTGTTTGAGCCGGTTTCATGCAGGAATAGTAGGTGTACTATTGCAAGGCCTATAATGGTGAATGGTAGTAGAAAGTGTAAGGTAAAGAATCGGGTTAGGGTTGCATTATCTACTGAAAAACCTCCTCAAATTCATTGTACTAGTGTGCTGCCGATGTAAGGAATAGCTGAGAGGAGGTTGGTGATGACGGTGGCACCTCAGAATGATATTTGACCCCATGGTAAGACGTATCCTATGAATGCAGTGGCTATCGTTAGTAATAGGAGGATGACTCCGGTGTTTCAGGTTTCTTTGTACAAGTATGATCCGTAGTATAATCCTCGTCCGATATGGAGGTAAATGCAGATGAAGAAGAGTGAGGCGCCGTTGGCGTGTATGTTTCGGATAAGTCATCCGTATTGTACATCTCGGGTAATATGGGTGATTGATGAGAATGCTATTGAGATGTCTGGTGAATAGTGTATTGCTAGGAAGATTCCGGTGATTGTTTGTATAATTAGGCATGTGCCTAGTAATGATCCAAAATTTCATCAAGCAGAGATGTTAGAGGGGCTTGGTAGATCGATGAATGAGTTGTTAATAATTTTTATTATCGGATGGGTTTTTCGTAAGTTTGTGGCCATTAGGGTTTTTGTAGTTGAATACAACGGTGGTTTTTCGAATCATTGGTCTTGGTTGAAGTCCAAGCAAGAATTATGATGTATTTTATGTTTTTATTTGGGTTTTTTTTTGTTTTTTGAATGGTTAGCGTATCTTGTCAGGTGTCTCCTTATTATGGAGTTCTTAGTTTGGTTTTAGGAGCAGCTTCTGGGTGTGCGGTGTTGGTTGTTATGGGGGGGTCTTTTGTTTCTTTAGTGTTGTTTTTGATTTATTTGGGGGGAATGCTGGTGCTTTTTGCTTATTCAGCTGCGTTAGTGGCAGAGCCTCGCCCTGTTGGTTTTGGTTTGGATTATCGGGAGAGTGCATTTTATGTGGTAATTTATGTTTTGTGTATTGTATTTGTTGGCGTATGTTATTGTTGAGTATGAAGTATGGAAGGGTTTGGTTGTTCTACAGTTGATTGTGATGGGCCGTATACTGTTCGTCTTGATTTTAGTGGGGTATCATGGTTTTATTATTTTGGTAATGTAATGTTTGTGGTTGTTGGTTGAGGTTTGTTGTTGACTTTGTTTGTTGTATTAGCGTTAGTTCGTGGTTTGTCTTGTGGGGTGGTTCGTGCGATTAGGGGATGAATAGTAGTAGGATAATGGTTAGGATGAATGAGGTTATATATATTTTGATTAGGCCTTTTTGTAGTGCGGGAATTATAAGGGTTGGGATAATCTGTGATTTGGCTAATCCTTTTGGGCCAGTGTATTCATGTCAGGTTTGGTCTATATATGTTATGTTTTGGCTAAATTTTAGGTTGGCTATTGGTATGGAACGGTGTAGTACATGGGTGCTAAATAATGTTGGTGTGTTGGGCATGGGGTAACAAGGTTTTATTGCTAGTTTATTGGTTATTTTAGTCAATTCGAGAGCTAATAGTATGCCTAGGGCTGTTATTATTAGTGCTGCAATTTTAATATGTGTTGGTATAGTTGTTGGGGAAGTTTCTAATGGTGTTAGGTTTAATGACATTAGCAGTCCGGTGACAATGCTTCCTTTGGCAAGTCGGGTGATGGGTTTGATTATTATTGGGTTGTTTTCATTTAGTAGAAGTATGCAGATATGTCGTGGTTGTCCAGTTTGTACTAAGAGAACTATTCGTAAGGTATAGACAGCAGTAAGGGAGGTTGCGGTGAGTGTAAGTAATAGGGCTCAGGCGTTTAGGTATGATGTGCTTATTGTTTCAATGATAATGTCTTTGGAGTAGAACCCGGTTAGGAATGGTATGCCTATGAGTGCTATGTTACCAATGGTAAGGCATGAAGAGGTAGTTGGTAAAGCTATGTGTAATCCTCCTATCTTTCGAATGTCTTGTTCATTATTAAGGTTGTGGATAATAGAGCCTGCGCATAAGAATAATATGGCCTTAAAGAATGCGTGTATGGATATGTGTAGGAAGGCTAGTTGTGGTTGGTTAAGTCCAATAGTTACTATTATGAGGCCTAGTTGGCTTGATGTAGAGAAGGCAATGATTTTTTTTATGTCATTTTGGGTAATGGCACAGAGGGCTGTGTATAGTGTGGTGATGGCCCCTAAGCATAAGCAGGTTGAAAGGGCGGTATTGTTGGTGGATAGAATGGGGTGTACTCGGATTAGGAGAAAAATACCAGCAATTACTATGGTACTGGAATGTAGTAATGCTGAAACTGGGGTTGGACCTTCTATTGCTGCAGGTAATCATGGGTGAAGGCCAAATTGAGCTGATTTTCCTGTTGCGGCTAAAATAAGGCCTAGGAGGGGGAGTAATGGTATATGGGGGTAGACAAATATTTGTTGGAACTCTCACGTGTTTAGGTTTATAGGTAATCAGGATATACCTAGAATTAGTCCAATGTCGCCTATGCGGTTATAGATGATGGCTTGTAGGGCTGATGAGCTTGCTTCTATTCGGCTGCGTCATCATCCAATTAGTAGGAATGATATGATTCCTACTCCCTCTCAACCAATGAAAAATTGGAATATATTATTGGCTGTTACTAAAATTATTATGGCTATTAAGAAGGTTAATAAATATTTAAAAAATTTTGTAATGTAAGGGTCTTTGTGCATGTATCAATATGAAAATTCAAGAATTGATCGTGTGATGAACAGGGCGATTGGGACAAAGAATATGGAGTATTGATCAAATTTGAAGCTAATGTTTAGGCTGAATGTAGATGTGATTGATAAATCTGTGCTAGTGATAATAAAGTTGGCTATTTGGCTCATATAGATGAATAGTGATATTAAAGAAGTGAAAAATGCTATTTTTATGAATGTTTTTGTTATTGTGATAAGTCATTTTTTGTTTGGGTAGATAATGGATATTATTAGTGGTGGTGTTAGTATGAATAGGGTTAGGAGAAAAGTTGAGATTATACATAGGGCTGCCATTACTTTTACTTGGAGTTGCACCAAGAGTTTGTGGTTTCTAAAACCAGTGGATTACTTTTATCCTTTAAAAGTGAGGGAGCTAGGATAGTTAATCCTAGATATATGAATTAGCAGTTCTTATTGTATGTTACCTCTCTCGGTTTATAAGAAGATTTAAACTTCTATTTTTAGAGCCACAGTCTAATGTTTGTATTAAAACTATATTAACAATAGAAGGCACCTCAAATTAATTGTGGTTTTATCACTAGTAATATTATTGGTAAGATATGAAGTGCCATTAAGAGGTGTTCTCGTGTGTGGGTTGGTGGGATGGCCTTAATATATGATGCTATTTTACCCCATTGTGTTGTGGAATATATATATAAGGTGTAAGTGGCGGTAATTAGGGTTCCTAATCCTGTTATGGTGATTGTAATGTTAGATCAATTAAATAGTGAGGCGATAATAGTTAGTTCTCCTATTAGGTTAATGGTTGGGGGAAGAGCTATGTTAGTTAGGCTGGCAAGAAGTCACCATAGGCCTATTAATGGGAGTACTAATTGTATGTTTTGAGTTAATAATAGTGTTCGGCTGTGAGTTCGTTCATAGTTTGTGTTGGCTAGGCAGAAGAGTATTGATGATGTTAGGCCATGGGCAATTATGAGTGTAATGGCGCCAGTGTATGCCCATTGGGTTTGTGTTAATGCTGCTGCGATTACAAGGCCTATGTGGCTTACTGATGAATAGGCGATTAGTGATTTTAGGTCTGTCTGACGCAGGCAGATTGAGCTGGTTATGATTACGCCTCATAATGAGAAGACTATGAACGGGTAGTAGAGTATTTTTGATGCTGGGTTTAGTATTATTGTGATTCGTATAATACCATATCCTCCAAGCTTAAGTAATACTGCTGCTAGGATCATTGATCCTGCGATTGGGGCTTCTACGTGTGCTTTTGGTAGTCACAAGTGTAAGCCATATAGGGGTATTTTAATTATGAAGGCAGTTAATAGGGCAAATCATCATATTGTATGTGCTCATGAATTTAGTATAATGGGTTGGTTTAGTTGTATTATGTGTAAAGATAAGGTACCATTTTGAGTATACAGTGATAGGAGGGCAATTAGTAGTGGAAGAGATCCGGTGAGGGTATAGAATAGAAAGTAGGTTCCAGCACTTAGTCGTTCTATTTGGTTTCCTCATCGTGTGATAATTACTAGTGTTGGGATTAGTGTGGCTTCAAATATAATAAAGAATATGATTAGTTCTGTGGCTGAAAAAGCTAGGATTAATGAGATTTGTAATGAGATTATAGTAATGATAAAGGTTCGTTTTCGTAAGATTGGTTCTGTAGCTAGGTGGTTTTGGCTAGCTAGGATTATAAGGGGTGTTAGTCAACATGATAGGATAAGTAGTGGGGCTGAGATTTGGTCTACACCTAAATAATAATTGGAGAAATCTATAGTTGATTCAAGTGATGGTTTGAATAATTGTAAACTTAAAAGAGCGATTGTGAAGCTGTAAGTTAATGTGGTGGGCCATAGTTGTTTTGTTTTACATAGTATGATTGTTGGTAATAATATGATTGTTGGAGTTAGGATTTTTAGCATTGTAGAAGATTTAAGTTTTGTAGGTGATCTGAACCATGGGTTCGTGATGATGCTACAAGTAGTGAGAGGCCTATGGCAGCTTCGCAAGCTGAGAAAGCTAATATTAGTATCGGAGTTAATATAAATGATGAAACGCATAGCTGAATGGGCCATAGTGATAAGGCAATGAATAGTGATAGTATTATGCTTTCTAAGCATAACAGAGTCGAAATTAAGTGGATTCGGTGGAATGAAAGGCCTATAATGCTAACGGTAAAGGCAGAGTAATAGATGAAATGTAGAGGTGTCATAAGGGAACCATGGTGTTAATCATGATTAACTAAGTCGAAATTAGTTGTCTTGTGTTAGACTAGTTACCTATTCTGCTCATTCCAAGCCCCCTTGAATTCATTCGTAAATGAGGCCTAATGTTATAAGAAATAAAATAATGAAGGCTCAAAGGAGTGTGTGAGTTGGAGATAGGAGTTGTACTGCTCATGGTAGTGGTAATAATAGTGCGATTTCTAGATCAAATAGGAGAAATAAGATTGCTACTGAGGAAAAATCGGATTGAGAATGGTAGGTGAGCTGATTCTAATGGGTCAAAGCCACATTCGTATGGTGATAATTTTTCATTGTCTGGTTTTATTAGTGTTAATCAGTAGTTTAGTAGTATTAGGATTATGGATAGGGCTAGGGCGATTGTTATAGTGGAGATTGTTACATTCATTGCTCTTCTTTAGGATTAAACTAAAACTTAGTGATTGGAAGTCACTTGTACTGTTATACTAGGGGAGCATGAGCCTCATCAATAGATTGATACGTATAGGAATAATCATACAATGTCTACAAAGTGTCAGTATCAAGCGGCTGCTTCAAAACCGAAGTGGTGGGTGGAGGTGAAGTGGAATTTAATTTGTCGTAGTAAACATACAATTAGGAATGTTGAGCCAATAATTACGTGGAGTCCATGGAAGCCGGTGGCAACGAAGAATGTGGATCCATACACACCGTCAGCGATTGTGAATGGTGCTTCATAGTATTCTATAGCTTGAAGAGCTGTAAAGTATAATCCGAGTAGGATTGTAAGGGTGAGGGCTTGAATAGTTTGGTTTCGGTTAGTTTCTATTAGGCTATGGTGGGCTCAGGTAATAGTTACCCCTGAGGCTAGTAATACTGCTGTATTTAATAGTGGGACTTCGAGTGGGTTTAAGGGGGTGATTCCTGTTGGAGGTCAACATCCCCCTAGATCAGGGGTTGGGGCTAAGCTTGAGTGATAGAAAGCTCAGAAGAATCCAATAAAGAAGAATACTTCTGATGTGATGAATAGGATTATACCATATCGAAGGCCTTTTTGTACTGGCAGGGTGTGATGTCCTTGGAAAGTTCCTTCTCGTACAATGTCTCGTCATCATTGGAATATGGTTAATAATATGATCAATAGGCCTAGGATTAACAATAATATTGAGTTATAGTGAAATCATATGGCTAATCCTGATGTTATTAATAGTGCTGCTGTTGCACCTGTTAGCGGTCATGGGCTTGGGTCTACTATGTGATAGGCATGTGTTTGGTGGGCCGTTAGGTGTTTTCTTGTAAATAAAGGTTTAATAATAGGACAAATACGTAGGCCTGGATTATAGCTACAGCTAGTTCTAGCATTGTTAATAGAAATAAGACGGTTATAGCTAGTAAGGATAAGGTTGGTATTGTCGGTAGTAGGGTGATTATTGCTGTGGATGTGAGTTGGATTAGTAGATGGCCAGCTGTTAAATTAGCTGTAAGTCGTACACCTAATGCCAAGGGTCGAATAAAAAGACTAATTGTTTCAATGATAATAAGTGTTGGAGTTAGTGGAGTTGGTGTGCCTTCTGGTAATATATGCCCTAGTGATATTGTTGGTTGATCTCGAAGGCCTGTAAGCACTGTGGCTAATCATATTGGGATAGCTAGTCCTATGTTTATAGAAAGTTGAGTAGTAGGGGTAAATGTATATGGTAAGAGTCCTAGTAGGTTGGTTGTTAATAATATAGCTATTAATGATGTTAAGATAATTGATCATTGTCGGCTTGTTTTATTGGTTGGTAGTATTAGTTGTTTTGTAAAGAGATTAATTGCTCAGGACTGGAGGGTTGAGAAGCGGTTAGTTAATCATCGGTTGTTTTGTGCGGGGAATATAATTGGTGGTATTAGTAGTGATATAATGATTAATTGAACTCCTAAGATTTGTGGGCTTATGAATTGGTCGAAGAATGTTAGGTCCATGGTCAGGCTCATGGGTTTGTGTTTGTAGTTTTGTTTTTTTTAGTGGGGTAGTTTATTGATAAATAGGATGCAATATTTGGCTGTAAGATTAGGGTGTAAATTAATCATGTGGAAGATAGGATTAAAAATCAAGGATTTGGGTTTAGTTGAGGCATGTCACTAAGGAGGGTGGAGAGTTCTCTTTTTCTAGCTTAAAAGGCTAGCGCTATCCTGTTTAGCTTCTATAGTGATTAAGAAGATATTATTGAAGATCAGTTTTCGAAGTGTTGTAGTGGTACGGATTCTACTACAATTGGCATGAAACTATGGTTAGCCCCGCAGATTTCTGAACATTGTCCGTAGAATACGCCGGGTCGTGTTACAATGAAGGTTGTCTGATTTAATCGTCCAGGCACTGCATCTGTTTTAACACCTAATGAGGGTACTGCTCATGAATGTAGGACGTCTTCGGCTGAAATTAACATTCGAATTGGTGATTCTATTGGTATTATTATACGATGATCTACTTCTAGTAGTCGGAAGTGTCCATTTGGTAAGTCTTGGGTTGGGATTATGTAAGAGTCAAATTCAAGATTTTCATAGTCCGTATATTCGTATGTTCAGTATCATTGGTGTCCTATGGCCTTAATAGTAAGGTGTGGGTTATTAATTTCGTCTATTAAGTATAGAACTCGTAGGGATGGGAGTGCAATGGTAATTAAAACAATAGCTGGTAAAATAGTTCAGATTATTTCTACTTCTTGAGCATTTATCGTGTTGGTGTATGTTAATTTTGTAGTTATCATTAGTGTAATAATATAGAGCACTATAGTGCTAATTATAAATACAATTATTAAGGTATGGTCATGAAAGTGGAGGAGTTCTTCTATAATAGGTGATATTGCATCTTGGAATCCTAATTGAAAGGGGTGTGCCATTAAGTCGTAAAGGGGTTAAACCTATAATTTAACCTTGACAAGGTTAAGTAATATTTTACTAACGTCTTAGAAGAAGGAAACATGAAGGTTATGTAGTTGGCTTGAAACTAATTGAAGGGGGTTCGATTCCCTCCTTTCTTGGGTTTGTACATGAGCTGGTTCTTCATAGGTGTGGTAAGGTGGGGGGCAGCCATGTAGTCATTCTACGTTAGTGGTTGTAAGTTCAGTTGTTATTACTTTTCGTTTTGAGGAGAATGCCTCTCAGATAATGAATATTATCATAATGACTGCTACAAGTGATACTAAGGACCCAATTGATGAGATGGTATTTCATATGGTGTATGCGTCTGGGTAGTCGGAGTAACGTCGTGGTATTCCAGCTAATCCTAGGAAATGTTGTGGGAAGAAAGTTATATTGACACCTATAAATATTACCCCAAAGTGTACTTTTGCTCAAGTTTGGTGTAGTGAATATCCTGTGAATAGCGGGAATCAGTGGGTAAATCCTGCTATGATAGCGAATACGGCTCCTATTGAGAGGACATAGTGGAAATGAGCCACTACGTAGTAAGTATCGTGTAATACAATGTCTAATGATGAATTAGCCAGTACAATACCTGTTAATCCGCCAATAGTAAATAAGAAGATGAAACCAAGGGCTCACAGCATGGCAGCATCTCATTTGATCATTCCTCCGTGCAATGTAGCTAGTCAACTAAATACTTTTACTCCTGTTGGGATGGCAATAATTATTGTTGCAGATGTAAAATAGGCTCGTGTATCTACGTCTATGCCAACAGTAAATATGTGGTGTGCTCATACAATAAAGCCTAGGAATCCAATGGATATTATTGCTCAAACTATGCCTATATACCCGAATGGTTCTTTTTTACCAGCATAGTAGGTGACAACATGTGAGATTATACCAAATCCTGGGAGGATGAGGATATATACTTCAGGGTGGCCAAAAAATCAAAATAAATGTTGATACAGAATTGGGTCTCCTCCCCCTGATGGGTCAAAGAAAGTTGTATTGAGGTTTCGGTCTGTTAGTAGTATAGTAATACCTGCAGCAAGTACAGGCAGTGAAAGTAATAATAGGACAGCAGTAATAAGTACTGATCATACAAATAGAGGCGTTTGATATTGTGATATTGCTGGTGCTTTTATATTAATAGCTGTTGTAATGAAATTGATGGCCCCTAGAATTGAAGAAACTCCAGCTAAGTGAAGTGAAAAAATAGTCAGATCTACGGAGGCACCAGCGTGGGCTATATTTCCAGCTAGTGGGGGGTACACAGTTCAACCTGTTCCTGCGCCTGCTTCAATTCCTGATGATGCTAGAAGTAGTAGTAAAGATGGGGGTAGAAGTCAAAAGCTTATGTTGTTTATACGTGGGAAAGCTATGTCTGGTGCTCCAATTATTAATGGAACAAGTCAGTTTCCAAAGCCCCCGATTATAACAGGTATTACTATGAAAAAGATTATAATAAAGGCATGAGCTGTAACGATAACATTATAAATTTGGTCATCCCCCAGGAGGGTACCTGGTTGACTTAGTTCTGCTCGAATTAATAAGCTTAGTGCTGTGCCTACTATTCCTGCTCAGGCGCCAAAAATTAGATATAAGGTGCCGATGTCTTTATGATTAGTAGAAAAAAATCAGCGAGTTAGAATCACAGGTAAGATGGCTGAGTGGTTAGCGTTAGGCTGTAGACCTTTTCACAGGGGTTTAATTCCTCTTCTTATCAATCTAACCTGGTAGTGAAATTCACATCAAATTGCAAATTTGAAGATACACTTTTGTTGGTGTCCTGGTTTTCCCGCTTTTTAGAGAGCGGGAAAAGTTAGACAAAAGCCCGCTGGATTGGTGTTTAGCTGTTAATTAAATTATTGTGGGATCGAGGCCCATTTGCCTAGTAAGGCTTTAACTCAATTAAAGTGTTTGAGTTGCATTCATAACATATAGGATAGAGTCCCGTAGGTCTTATCAGAAACTAAGAGGCTTATCTCTTGTTTGGGGCTTTGAAGGCTCCTGGTTTAATGGGTTATCCTAAGTTTCTATGTTGTAGTTATTAGGGCTGGTGTAATAGGAATAAGGGTTATAGATAGTACGGTTAATATAGCTAGGTAGGGTTTTTGGTTTATTTTGTGTCGTCATTGTTTTGAAGAACTGGTTGGGCTTGGTGGTAGGGTGATAGTTGAGTAGTACGAGATTCGTAAGTAGAAGAACAAGCTGAGTAGTGAAGATATGGCTAGTAAGACAGCGATAATGAGTATATTTTGTTTGGCTAGTTCTTGGAGGATTAGTCATTTTGGTATAAATCCTGTTAGTGGTGGTAAGCCTGCTAGTGATATAAGAGTGAGTATTATTATTGTGTTTAGGGTAGGGAGTTTTGTTCATGATGTTATTGTTGTAGAAATTTTGTTTGTTTCTAGTAGTTTTATTATAATAAATATTGTTGCGGTAATAATAACATATATGTAGAATGTGATTAGTATAAGTTTAGTGGATAGTGTGAGGATGGTGATTATTCACCCTAAGTGGGCGATGGAAGAGAATGCTATGATTTTTCGTAGTTGGGTTTGGTTTAGTCCACCTCATCCTCCAATAAGGGTGGATATTAGTCCTAGTATTAATAGGAGGAGTGTGTTTAAGGATTGGGAGGTTATTACTAGTAAGGACAGTGGGGCTAATTTTTGTCAGGTGGTTAAAATTATGGCTATTGTTATAGTAGTTCCTTGCAGAACTTCTGGTAATCAAAAGTGGAATGGGGCTAGTCCTAATTTGATTGCTAGGGCTGTGGTAAGGATTGTGCATGAGATGGTGTTTGATATCTGTGTAATATCTCATTGACCAAGTGTTCAGGCGTTGGTAATGCTAGAAAATAAAATTAGTGTTGAGGCGGCTGCTTGAATTAAGAAATATTTAGTTGTGGCTTCAACTGCTCGTGGGTGGTGTTGTTGGGCTATTAATGGGATTACGGCTAGGGTGCTAATTTCTAATCCAGTTCATGCTAGAATTCAGTGGCTACTGGAAATTGTGAGGATGGGGCCTATAATTAGGCTTGGTATAATGATTATGTTTGTGTACGGGGTCATTAGTAGAGGAAGGGTTTAAACCAACATTTTTGGGGTATGGGCCCAAAAGCTTAATTAGCTGATTCTACTAGAATGTAGTATAGTGGGAGTATGGGGAGTTTTGATCTCTCTGGTGTAGGCTCAAGTCCTATTTTTCTAAGGAGACGAGAGGATTGTTAGCCTCTATGATTTACCCTATCAAGGTAATCCTTTAAGTTTCAGGCACGTGTCCTATGGTACGGGTGGGAGTCCTGATAATGTAATTGGTATAGATATATGTCAGAGGCATAGTGCTATAGTAATTGGTAGGAAGTTTTTTCATAGTAGGTGTATTAGTTGGTCATATCGGAATCGTGGATAAGAAGCTCGGATCCATAAGAATCCTGTTGAGAGTAGTATTACTTTTAATATTAGTGATAATGAAAATAGCTCAGGGGTGCTGTTGGTGTAGGTTGAATTTAGAAATAAGATGGTGGTGAGAGTATTTATTATTAGGATGTTGGCATATTCCGCTAGGAAAAATAGGGCAAGTGGTCCAGCAGCGTATTCAATATTAAATCCCGAGACTAGTTCAGACTCTCCTTCAGAGAGATCAAATGGTGCTCGGTTAGTTTCTGCTAGTGTGGAGATGTACCATATTATTATTAATGGTCATGAAGAGAATATGAGATATATTGGTTCTTGTGTTGTTATGAATGTTTGTATGTTAAAGCCACCTGAGAGTAGTACTAACGAGATTAAGATAATTCCTAGGGTTACTTCATATGAAATGGTTTGGGCTACAGCTCGTAGAGCGCCTATTAGGGCATATTTTGAGTTTGAAGCTCATCCTGATCATAGGATGGAGTAGACTGTGAAGCTGGATAGTGAGATTAGGAATAAAAGGCCTAGGTTTAGGTCGGCTAATGGAAAAGGCATTGGTAATGGTAATCAAATTGATATAGCTAGTAGGAGAGCTAGGATAGGGGATAGTGTAAATAGTATAATTGATGAATTTGATGGGTAGATAGGTTCTTTAATGAATAGTTTTACGCCGTCTGCTACTGGTTGTAGTAATCCGTATGGGCCTACAATATTGGGGCCTTTTCGTAGTTGTATATATCCGAGTATTTTTCGTTCAATTAAGGTGAAGAAGGCTACGGCAATTAGGATAGGAATTATGTAAAGGAGTGGGGATACTAAGTTAGATAATAGTGTTTTTATAGTTGGGGAGGGGAATTGAACCCCTGAATAAAGGGTTTAGGCCTTTTACATTATACCTGGCTCTGCCACCCCAACTTTGCCCTTTTTTTGGGCTAAGTGGTTTTGCTTTTATTATTAGTTTAGTTGGCTTCACTAATGTAATATAAGGCTTGTTTTAGATATAGGCCTTGTCTTTTCGGTCCTTTCGTACTGGAAAAAACTCATATTATAGATAGAAACCGACCTGGATTGCTCCGGTCTGAACTCAGATCACGTAGGACTGTTAATCGTTGAACAAACGAACCCTTGATAGCGGTTGCACCATCAGGATGTCCTGATCCAACATCGAGGTCGTAAACCCCATCGTCGTATAAGGACTCTGAGATGGGATTGCGCTGTTATCCCTGGGGTAGCTTGGTTCGTTGATCAAGTATATTGGATCATTTTGCCGTAGGCACTTTGAATTGTAAGTCTAGGTATTGAAATGTTATGTTCTTTTTCGGAGGTTTTGTTGTTCTCCGAGGTCGCCCCAACCAAAAATAGGATCAAAAATTACGTTTGTTTAAATCCGTAGATATAGATAGGTAGTAGTTGATGGGTATTTAAAGTTCCACAGGGTCTTCTCGTCTTATAATGTCATTCTCGATTTTGCCGGGAAGACCAATTTCACTGATTACTTGTAAGAGACAGGTAAAACCTCGTTTGGCCATTCATTCTAGTCTTAATTTAAAAGACAAGTGATTACGCTACCTTTGCACGGTTAGGATACCGCGGCCGTTTAACAGTGTCACTGGGCAGGCATTACCCCTAATACTTGTGTATTGCTAGGGGCTATGTTTTTGGTAAACAGTCGGGTTTGTTTATTTGCCTAGTTCCTTTTACAAGTTTTAATCTTTCTTATATGCACTCCTGTGTTGGGTTAACAGTTTGGTATATATGTTATATTAAGTGTTGTTGATTTTATAAAGTTAGTTGTTAATAATCATTAGTTTATCTGTTATGATTTAAGCTAGTGCATAAGAGAAGTTTGTCTTCTTGTTACTAATTTTAGCATTAATTCTTCTATAATAATAGAATGGCTCAATGTTGTTTGGGAAGAGAATTATTGTTAATATTTGTTATTGATGGGCTTTGACGCTTTCTTTAATGGTGGCTGCTTTAAGGCCTACGGAGGGGGAGAAAATTATGTTTTGTTCACCATTTTAGGTTGTATCCTTTTTCAATTGGGCTGTACCCCGATTGAATATATCTTAAATTTCTCGTTAAAATACTTTTTAGGTTGTTTTTAGGAAATTTAAGGTTGAACTTAAATTCTTTTATTGAGCAACCAGCTATCACCAAGTTCGTTAGGCTTTTCACTTCTACTTAGAGGTCTCTCCACTCTTTTGCCACAGAGACGGATTTAGCGTTATTGATATTGGCTGCCTTTAAGTAGCTCACTTGGTTTCGGGGGTTCAGACTTTAGTTCTCTTTGCTTGAGTGTGCTGGCTAAAACATGATGCAAGAGGTATAAGAGTTAATCTTTGCTGTTTATGGCTTAGTGAGTATTTCATGTTTTTCATCTTTCCCTTGCGGTACTATCTTTATTGCTCCAACTTTCTTTTCTATCACCTATACTAGGATGGTAAAATGTTTTAGTTTAGTTTAGAAGGATTAGTGTTATTTTTTGAGTTTGTTTGTTGGTTGGGCTAGGTTGTTGCTCAAAATAGTCCAATTTTAATGGACATTTTTCAGGTGTAAGCTGAATGCCTTATTTATTAAGCTATGTTTTGATGTTCCAAGTACACCTTCCGGTACACTTACCTTGTTACGACTTGCCTCATCTGTTGTGTTTGTGTTGTTTATGTAGCTGTTTGCATTTAATTGAGGAGGGTGACGGGCGGTATGTGCGTACCTCAGGACCGGTTTAAATTGGGCTCTCTATTCCCAGTTTACTGCTAAATCCGACTTATGGGACCTATTTCATGGTTCCTTTCCGTGAATTATTTCTAATGTAGAAAATGTAGCCCATTTCTTCCATCTCAATTAGCTACACCTTGACCTGACTTGTTAGCTTTTTAGGCTATTTTGCTTACTTCTGTATCCTTCATAGGGTAAGCTGGTGACGGTGGTATATAGGCGGAATCGGCAAGAGATGGTGAGGTAGATCGTGGATTATCGATTATAGAACAGGCTCCTCTAGGGGGGTTTGAGGCACCGCCAAGTCCTTAGAGTTTTAAGCGTCTATGCTCGTAGTTCTCTGGCGGATATTTTTGTATGTGAAATATCTAGGTTTAAGGCTAAGCATAGTGGGGTATCTAATCCCAGTTTGTGTCTTAGCAATCGTGGATTCAAATAGGTCTTATTACATTAAGGTTATTTTTATAGTGTGGTAATATATACTTTAACGTATGACAGTTGAGTAGAGGTTTACCTTAATTTTTTAGATTAAATTTAGCCACATTTTACGCCGGTTGGTTGTTAATTTGGGCTTCTTGTATAACCGCGGTAGCTGGCACAAGATTTACCAGCTCTATAATTTGCTATAACTAAGACAAGCTTATGCTTATTGCTTAATGTTTATCACTGCTGAGATACCCTTGGGGGTGTGGCAAAGCTAGGTGTTTTGGGCTATCATGGTGTGCCTGATACCGGCTCCTTTTGTCTGGTTGGACTGTTAGGGCATTTTCACTGGTGTGCTGAGACTTGCATGTGTAAGTTTAGCAAAAAATAACAGTAAGGTTAGGACCAAATCTTTGTGTTTTTGGGATATGGTGACAATCCATCTTGGCAACTTCAGTGCCATGCTTTGTAATAAGCTACAATAAC